ATATCTTGAGCAGTTACATATCCAGGACCCCTGACACAAATAGACGCGTCACAAGTTCCATATAGATTACTTCTCAATACAATTTCTTTCAAATTCATTAAAATGTCATGTACCGATTCTTGAATACCTACTAGGGTAGAATACTCGTGTGGTATTTTATCAAATTTTGCACGTGTGATACATGTTCCTTCTATTTCTCCAAGCAAAGCTCTGCGCACCGCAATGCCTATTGTGTCAGCTTGACCTTTCATAAGTGGAGACAGAATAAAGCGTCCATAATAAAGACGCTTATTGTCTGCTTTTGATTCAACACACTTCCACTGTAGTGTCCGAGTAGATACTGTTACTTTCTCTCGAACCATAATAATATTATTTGCTCAAATCATTGAATTATTTTTTTCTCTTGTTTATCTTGAAATCTCTTCAATTTTTATTTCTACACACGTCGTTTTTTCGGAGGTCTACAGCCATTATGTGGCATAGGGGTTACATCCCGCACAAAAGTTAATAGTATACCACTTCTGCGAATAGCGCGTAATGCCGCGTCTCTTCCGAGACCAGGTCCTTTTATCATGACTTCTGCTCGTTGCATACCTTGATCCACTACTGTACGAATAGCGTTTCCTGCTGCGGTTTGAGCAGCAAAGGGCGTCCCTCTTCTTGTACCCTTGAATCCACAAGTACCGGCAGAGGACCAAGAAACCACTCGACCCCGTACATCTGTAACAGTCACAATAGTATTATTGAAACTTGCTTGAACATGAATAACCCCCTTTGGTATTCTCCGTGTATTCTTACGTGAACCAATACGTCCATTCTTACGCGAACCAATTCTCGGTATAGCTTTTGCCATATTTTTTCATCTCATAAATATGAGTCAGAGATATATGGATATATCCATTTCGTGTCAAAAAGGATCCCCCCTTTTTTACTTTTACATCAGGTGTTTTAACAAGTCTGATTATCCTTGTCTTTGTTTATGTCTTGGGTTGGAACAAATTACTATAATCCGTCCCCGCCTACGGATTAGTCGACATTTTTCACAAATTTTACGAACAGAAGCTCTTATTTTCATATTTGGCATTCCTCATTTTAATTCTGAATCTACTTTTTGGAAGAAAATAGGTTTCTTGAAATTTTTCATCTCGAATCATATTCCCACGAAAGAAATGTTGAAGTTGATAAAAACACCTAATCTTTCGAATCCTTATTGCGAAGTCGATAAATTATACGTCCTCTGGTTGAATCATAACGACTTACTTCAATTTTTACTCTATCGCCTGGTAGTATCCGTATAAAACTACGTCGGATCTTTCCTGAAACATAACCTAGAATCATATCTTGATTATCTAAGCGAATCCGGAACATACCGTTGGGAAGGGATTCAGTAATTAAACCTTCATGAATCCATTTTTGTTCTTTCATTCCAGGTAAAGCCTCCTTGAAGTATCAACTGATGGAGGAGGAACGATACCGCCCCTTTTCTTTTTGTTTTCACAAATAAGAAGTTTCGGACCCAATTCGTATATTAGAAGGATTACCATATATAACACAAAACTTCTCCACCAATTCGTTCTAGTCGAGCCTCTCGGTCTGTCATTATACCTCGAGAAGTAGAAATAATTACAATTCCCATCCCACCTAAAATTCTAGGAATTCGTTGGTAATTCGAATAGATTCGTAGACCAGGCCGACTGATTCGTTTTAAATTTAAAAAATTTCTATAAGGCCTTTTCCTATTCCTTCTATGCCGTAGGGTTAAAACCAAAAAAGATTTTTTGGTTTCTTGATGTTTTCTCACGTTTTCGATAAAACCTTCTCGTAAAAGTATTTTAACAATATTTTCAGTGATATTAGTAGATGCTATTCGAACCACCCTTTTTCTATCCATATCGGCGTTTCGTATAGAGGTTATTATGTCAGCAATAGTATCCCTACCCATGGTGAATTAAAATTCTTGGTGCTCCCCAATTTTGATATAATCAACATGTTTTTCTTGTTTTTTACTTATTTGTTTATGAATTTAAATTAAAGGCATATGCATGAGACACAATCTACTAGAAATATATTTCTTAATCTCTTTCTTTCAAATACCTTACTATAACATAACCATATGATGGTCTTATCTTATTTTAAAAGACCTTACAATACCTCCGGAGCTAATGAAACTATTTTAGTAAAATTTAACTGTCTCAATTCCCGGGCAATTGCACCAAAAACTCGAGTTCCTTTGGGGTTTCCTTCTTGGTCAATGACAACCGCAGCATTGTCATCATATCGTATTATCATACCGTTATCACGTTTGAGTTCTTTACAAGTACGTACAATTACAGCTCTGACCACCTCTGATCTTGCTAGGGGCATATTTGGCACTGCTTCTTTGATCACAGCAACAATAACGTCACCGATATGAGCATATCGACGATTGCTAGCTCCTATGATTCGAATACACATCAATTCTCGAGCTCCGCTGTTATCCGCTACATTCAAAAGGGTCTGAGGTTGAATCATATCATTTTTTTAGAATCTATTCTTTCAATGCAAAGCAAAGAGTGAAGAAAAAAAAAAAGAAATATTGTTTGTCCAAAGAAAGAAACCGGCACCCGTGGTTGTTTTTTTATCCCCAAGACCTTTTTCTTTTGATTCTTTTTATCCCGAAATAATAAATTGAGTTCGTATAGGCATTTTGGACGATGCTATTGAAATCGCCCTTCTGGCTATATTTTCTGTTACTCCACCCATTTCATAAAGTATTCGACCTGGTTTAACAACAGCTACCCAATATTCAGGGGATCCTTTCCCCGAACCCATACGTGTTTCTGCGGGTCTTACTGTAACCGGTTTGTCTGGAAATATACGTACCCATATTTTTCCACCGCGGCGTGCATTTCGTGTCATTGCTCGTCGACCTGCTTCTATTTGTCTAGACGTGATCCAAGCAGGTTCAAGTGCCTGAAGAGCATATTTACCGAAAGAAATATGATTACCTCGATAAGATATTCCCTTCATTCTTCCTCTATGTTGTTTACGAAATCTGGTTCTTTTGGGGTTATAGTTGATGGTTGGTTCTGAATTCCATCTCTACTACAGAACTGGACATGAGAGTTTCTTCTCATCCAGCTCCTCGCGAATAATAAAATTTTCAAATTGTCTATTATTCATTTGTATATCTTGTTTTTTTAGCTAACTAAACATATTAATATTTCCATTTTAAATTTTTAAATATCCTATTTTTTTATGTTATAACGAATCTTTTTTTTTTGTTTTGCTTTTTATCCTATTGTATTGACCAACAATTATCAATCCAAGAAAATAAAGTTTTCACGGGCGAATATTTACTCTTTTCGGTGCTATTTCAGTTGTAGGGTTAACTCATGACTGTTCTTTTCCCAATAAATGAAGGAATTAGTCTCTGGTTTGTTTCGCCATCCCGATCAATGAGTCTGTTGTCAATAGATTTGGATTCACAGGTTCCATCGTTCCCATCGCTTCTTACTTAATGGTTAGGTCTGATTTCTACAATGGAGCTCATAATGAAATTTTTTGTTAAGCCAATTTTCTTAATCTTTATTGGCTCGAAGCTCTTATTTTTTTTTGTTCTATGAACAGATTCATTTTCTTTTTTATGAATCCATATTGATTGATGCTTTATTACACTGCTTTTTTATGAGATGACTCATAAACCTTACATATTGGATGGAATTTTATATCGCTGGTTTTGTTTGTTTCTCCCCTTCTTTCACCCTTCCATTTATCCACATCTTTCTTCTTCGCTTCACAACTTAGAATCAGATTTATTTTTCTTTTTTTTATGCAAAAAAGATTTCAGTTGCTACAGTGATATGACCGATATATCATATCTTGACTGGTTCTTTGGATCCAGATAATGTGAAGTGATGAGTTGGTTATTAGTTCTATAGTTATTTGTTTATACAAAGAGGCTGGTCTTTTTTTTTCTTTAACCCTAACCCTAAAAAACCAACGAGTCGCACACTAAGCATAGCAATTATTTTCAAAGGGTCGATCTAATTTTTATTCAACCTTATAGAATTAGAATTGTTCATTTTGGTTTTATTTTGATTGAACAGAAAAAGGGAACGAATTTAGATTTTTTTGTTCCATCGCTGGATCGACGGGAAAGACAAGTAAAGGTTTATTATTACCCGTCTATAAATATCCAAATTTTTATGCCTAAAACCCCATAGATAGTTCGAACTGTATAAGAACAATAATCAATTTTAGCTCGAATGGTTTGGAGGGGAACCCTGCCTTCTCTGATCCATTCGACACGCGCAATTTCTTTTCCGTCGATACGCCCTGAAATTTGTACTTGAATTCCTTTTGTATCTGCTTGTTCAGTTAATTCAATAGCCTTTTTCATTGCTTTTCGAAAAGAAACTCTATTCTTTAATTGGCCGGCTATAAATTCTGCAAGAATATTAGGGCTTCCGTAAGGTTTTGCAATTCTTGTGATAGTAATGTTAAGTTTTCGGTTGACACAATTAAATTCTTTTTGTAGATTCATCTGCAATTCTTCGATTCCTCGTGGTCGATTTTCTATTAATAACTTTGGGAATCCCATATAGATAATGACCTGGATCAGATCGATTCGTTTTTGAATCTCTATACGTGCAACTCCCTCGACGCCAGAGGAAATTTTCATATTTTTTTGTACATAATTCTTAATAAAATCTCTTATTTTTTGATCTTCTTGTAGACCCTCGGAATAATTTTTTGGTTGTGTAAACCAAATGGAATGATGACTTTGGGTTGTACCAAGTCTGAAACCGAGTGGATTTATTTTTTGTCCCATACCCCCCCATTACTATACATATCATGATATGCCATAGCTGTATACTTATTTTTCGATTTAAGTTTTTTTGACCATCTGAAAGAGTCTAGAAAGTCTACCTCTAGATATTCATCTAAGGATATATCTTTCAATACAATAGTTATATGGCAAGTAGGTCTTTTTATCGTAAAACTACGCCCTCGAGCTC